TTCAACCTGAATATTTTTATTAATTTTACACAAAAATTTTCTATCTTTATTTTTTTCCATATATATAATATCGCTTTTTCCTAGATAATTCTTGCTAGGAATATTCTTGAGTATGTTAAAAAATTTTTCTTTATTTCTGGTAGAATTTTCTTGGTTCTTATTTGTTTCTAATGCTGATCTATAAATATAGGAGTTATTCTTAGTTTCAGAATGAATATATTTATATGATAAAAGATCATATCTATAGTTTTTTTGAAAATTCTCCTCTTTATTTGGTAATAAATACACTGTCGAATTTTGTTTTTTTTTTGAATCAAGTAATTGGTCTTTTTCCGAGGAATACCATTTGTTTAAATCTTTATTTTGAGACGTATGGCATTGATTGATTCTATTTCGCCATTTTGAGGGGATTAATCTAGACGATGTAATCTGAGATAAATCGTATTGATAATGACCTCTTAACCAGTTTTTCCATGGATTCATTCCAGAATTTGGAAGTTTCTTATGTCTTACTTCGGAATGAAATATTCCTTGTCTTCCAAAAAAATCCTTTATTTCAGTCTTAAGAAAAAAAGACGGTCCATTATATTGAAAAATAGATCTTAACTTATTGAAGTTAATAATTTGGGTTTGTGATAATTTTAAAAATACATATTTTTGTGACAAGTAAGATAAATCAAAAAAAATATCTGACTTCCGCTTACTATTTATAAGATTATCAAAAGCCCTTTTTATAGTTATAGGCGAAATAAAGTCAATTTTATTTTGTTTTGTTTTATTAATCCTTTCTTGATTTGTTTCATTATTGTCAATGTATTTATCATTATCAATAATTTTTTTTGTTGATTTGATAAAAAGTTGTAGAGCGATTCTGCGCATATTAATGATACATAGAAAGATATCTATGTATATTTTTTCAATGAAAAATTGAACTATTAATTCAATATTTTTTCTTTTTAATATTTTAAAAATTTTTGGGGATGATTCTGCATTATTCTTTTTCTTTTTTTTGATTCCTGGCGTTACTTTTTTTTTTTTTTTCATTATTTCTATTTCATTTCTGATTGTGTTTCTTCTATCAATCCTATGTTTCATTTCTTTTTCTGCCTGTGAATAATTTGTCCAACCTGTAGATCCAATTTGACTAAGTGATTCATGAATTATCTGATTGCTTATTATGGAACCCTTTTCTGTTTGAGTTTCACTTGATTCATATCTTTCTCTCGATATAAATTCTCTCCGTATAAATAATGGAATTTTCTTGCTGTTTAAAAGTTCTTTTATTATTCGTTTTACAAATAAAAATGCTTTTGCTTCTTTCTTTTTTATTTTTTTTAAAATTCTTCGAACTCTCAAATTTAATTTTCTGATTTCGACTTTATAGTCTATATCTTTTAAAATGGGTTCAAAAAAGGAAGGTGTTTTTCGAGGAGGACCAAAAGGATATTCCGTTTCCGTTCCCAAAACTGTTAAAAAACAAGAATCAAAATCCTCTTGTTGCTTTAGATCTCTATCAGAATCATCGAGTCCTAGCTTAGATCTGTGCCAAGGTTTCAAATGAAAAGGATATAGGATTTTGACCTGAAAACCTCCTCTTAACCAATTTTTAGGAAGTTTTGTTTTGGAGAATTGAAGACCATTAAAGCTGCATTTTAGATAAATTTCTCTATTCCAATCTTGGAAATCCTCATACCATTCCGGCGATTGCCGTAATAAAATACGGACAATATTCTTAGCTATTATCAATAAGGGTAATTTAATATATCTTCTAAAAATTGATTGAACTAGTAATAGAATACTTCTTGTTTTTTGTGCATGTGGAATGTTCTCCCAGAATTCCATTGTGTCTTTCTGGGTGCTTTTTTTACTTTTGAATTGTGGATCTAAAATTCTGTATTCTGGCTTTTTCCCGAACCAACCTCTAATACTAAAAAAAAGTTTGATTAGGTCGGATATAGGAAAAGGAAAATCTTCCATTTTTTCCAAAAAAAGCGGGGAATGGGGATTTCTTTGAGACGGTCCCCAAATAACAATTTTACGCCTTTGAGTGCGCATAGATCCTTTGATTACGGATCGACGAAAGTCTGGTTCTTCCAAATAACTTATAAAACCCAAATCTCTATTAAATTTTCTATAAAGATTATAATTCTTGAAATTAGAGTTCTTAAAAGTTGCTAAAGTTCGTCTCGAACGATTTAAAAAAGCTGTACGTTTAAATCTTCTTGTTCGAAGCTGGTGCGACATCCCTTGCATTAGGCCTTGTTCTTTTCGTCGTTTTTTAAAATGTTGGTGCAACTCGTTGATTAATTTGTATGACCATCGAGGGAGTTTTTTACCGATTTCATTTATTCCACTAGATTTTTTTTTACCTTTAGGGTTAGTTAGAATTGCGTTCAATGAAAAAATTAACTTATTATTTGAATCAATTTTGGCTTGGTTTTTTTCTGATTTTTCTATTTTCTGTTCATATTCTGCAGAATTAGGATAGGGAAGAAGGATC